GATCGAGAATCAAACTCTTATCCTAGGGCCTAGATTAGACCAATGGAATTCTGTCTGCTAGATTTATAATAAAAAAAGTGCTTCTGAATTGATCTCATCTTTTAAGAATTTTCATTTTTCTTTGTTGGTTAATAACTTTATCCTTGAATGAAAAAAGACTTTTTAGAGGAATATCACATAAATAGTTCAACCTATCATTTTCTCATTTTCGATTACGAAAAAGAATTAGAGATTGCATTACATAACAAGAATTGTATTTCTATAAATAAAATCGAAATAGTTATGAATAAAAAAGATCTCTTTTTGCAATTCTAGTCTTTCGATTTTATTACGTTCCTATTCTCCTTTCTCAGAAAAGGCGCATTATCCAAAGTAAAAGATTTCTTCGTTCTTGATAGTTATTTACTTAATCGGTGGATAGGAACATACTCTGGATCGAAATCGTGGGGAGTACTTCTTAATCATTTCTACCAACTTAAAGCCCCAATTCGAATTACTTTTCTATAAAAAAATATCCTATTGGATAATTTACAGAATCTCCATTACTAATCCTTTGTGTATCTTGGTCTTCCTAACCATCCACTCATTTTTTTTGAATCTCTCATTAGGATAATACATCTATGGTAATAGGATAGTAAAAACCCCATACGGTTGATCTTTTGAACCCGCTTCAAGCCAAGATGACTAATCAACCAATCTTGGGGTAAACAGTCTCGACTGCTTATGTTTACTTTCACTTAATTCTTGTACATAGGAAATGAGATTGAATTCCTTTAACAGCAAATTTTTAAGCCGTTTTATTTCACTCATAGAACTATCTGGTTTAATTCATCAACCCAATGATGAATAAAAAAATAGATATTCAAATCATTTAACTTTCTTTCTAGAAAGAAAAGAAATAGGGGAAATTTGATGTCTCACCGAATCGCACGTAGAGATATTGATAATACACATAGGGTTAATGGTATTTCATAACTAATTGATTGAGCAGCAGCCCTTAATCCACCCAAAAAGGAATATTTATTATTTGATCCATATCCCGACATAAGAAGTCCAACGGGAGCAAGACTTGAAACGGCGATCCATAAAAAAACACCAATACTAAGATCGGCTAGAATAAAGCGATAGCTAAAAGGAATTACTGAATAACTTAGTAAAATAGATATGACTGCTGTGGATGGTCCGAGACTGAATAAACAAGTATCTCCTCTAGATGGAAGAAGATTTTCTTTGAAAAGTAGTTTTGTACCATCTGCTAAAGCTTGAAGAATTTCCAAAGGCCCCGCGTATTCGGGGCCAATACGTTGTTGTATCCCTGCAGATATTTCTCTTTCTAACCAAACAATTACTAGTACACCTAGTGTGATTCCTAATACAAGAATGAAAATAGGGACAAGCGTCCATATGACCCCATAGACTTCTTTTAAGGATTCCAATTTGAAAAAAGAATTGATAACTTGTATTTGTGTTGTATCAATTAGCATTTCAACGATCAACTTCTCCCATAATGATATCTATGCTACCCAGTATCGTCATAATATCAGCCAATTTCATTCTTTTAACTAACTGCGGAAGAATTTGCAAGTTGATAAAACCCGGCGGTCTAATTTTCCATCTCCAAGGAAAAACACTCCGATCTCCTATCAGAAAAATTCCCAATTCTCCTTTTGGTGCTTCGACTCTTACATAAAGTTCTTGCTTGGACAATTCAAAAGTTGGAGAAGGTTTTTTACTAATAAATCGATATTCAAAATCATTCCATTCCGGGTGTTTTATTCTATCAAAGCGGCGGCTTTCTAAATTCTCATAGGGCCCCCCTGGAATTCCTTCCAGAGCCTGTTGTATAATTTTTATGGATTCTGCCATTTCGCCGATTCGTACTAAATACCGAGCTAATGAATCCCCCTCTTTTTGCCATTGAATCTCCCAATCAAATTCGTCGTAACACTCATAACGATCAACTTTACGAAGATCCCATTGTATTCCGGAAGCTCGTAGCATTGGCCCCGATAAACCCCAATTTAGTGCTTCTTCTCCGCCAATAATGCCTACGCCCTCAACTCGTTCTAAAAAAATAGGATTCCGTGTAATAAGCTTTTGATATTCAGAAACCCCGGTTAAAAAATAATCGCAAAAATCCAAACATTTATCTATCCAGCCATGAGGTAGATCAGCAGCGACTCCTCCAATACGAAAATAATTATGCATCATGCGCATGCCGGTAGCAGCTTCGAATAGGTCATATATCAATTCTCGTTCTCGAAAAATATAGAAAAAGGGGGTCTGTGCCCCAATATCTGCCATAAAAAGGCCAAGCCATAACAAATGGGAAGCGATACGACTCAACTCCAACATAATAGCTCTGATATAGCTAGCCCTTTTAGGTACTTGAATATTGCCTAGCCGTTCGGGTCCATTTACGGTTATTGCTTCTGTGAACATAGTAGCTAAATAATCCCAACGTGTTACATAAGGCAAATATTGTATAATTGTTCGATTTTCCGCAATTTTCTCCATCCCTCTATGTAAATAACCCAATATTGGTTCACAGTCAATAACATCTTCACCATCGAGAGTAATGATCAGTCGAAGAACACCATGCATTGATGGGTGGTGAGGACCCATATTGACTATCATGAGGTCTTTTCTTGTAGTTGGTACAATCATAAGTTTTTCCCGAGTCATTCTTCCATGCATTGCTGAAAGTAAAAATAAGTTCATCAAAATTTAAACGACTAAGCTCAACCGGTATCACGCTTCAAATTCTTCAAATTACCGAGTTTTTATCTCTCGAATATCCAATTCACCAATTAATTCTTTATAGCGTCCTCTATTTCTTTTTGACAAATAGGCCAGCAGTCGTTGACGTTTTCCCAAAATTTTTCGCAAACCTCTCTGAGATGAAAAGTCTTTTTTGTGCAATTCCAAATGTGAAGTAAGTCTCCTTATCTTAGCGGTGAAACTGAATACTTGAAATTCAACAGACCCTCTTTTTTCTTCGTTTTCTTTTTGAGAAATAACCGAAATGAATGAATTTTTTACCATAAAAAAATGCCCCCTTTCCTTTTTACAGATATGGATTTTACCAATCAGTAAGAATAATGCCATTAATTTGAATGTGGTATATACAATAATCTAATCCAAATTTCTTTATGAACTCCTAATTTCCTGAATTCAAATGAATCAATCCAATTTCATATTGGATACTAGAATGAAATGTGAGACAAGACATGTGATCTGTGTATTTCTTTTCTTTCCTATACCCTATATTCTATATAGGGTATAGGATATAGAGAAAAAGTTTATTATCCACAAATTGTCAATCATGGATACAGATGTATCCTTAACATACTGAAACGACTGCCATTATTGGTATCAAACCAATAACGATTCATACAAGCTAAATCTTCTAATCGATAATTAGGCCAAAGAAAGAGCTTTAATTTCATTAATTGATTTTTCTCTCCATCAAGATGGTTATTGTCATGTGAAACTTGGCTGCTGTTTTTTATGTTCTTTCCGTTCCAAAATACCGGATTTCTATCTATAGAATTTCTATTTTTTGAATTCAAACAAATTAGAATTCGAAATTTTCTACAACGTCTAAAGGATAAAATATTTTCGGGAACAAGTAAATCAAACTGATTTTTGTCTTTATTTCCAGTTATTCTTTGATGTGGTGAAATCGTTTCATCAAAATTATTGTTAGAAACATATCTTTGCTCTTGGTATTTTTGATTAGTTTGATGCTTACTCTTATGAACCAATGAAATACCTATGGTTTGATACATAATAAATTGCCCATCTTTTTTTCCAGACAGACAAATAGGTTCTAGAATCAATACTCCCTTCTTCATCAATTCTGAAAGAGTTAAATTCTTCTGAATCAGCATTATATCCAAACTCATTTCTTTCTTTTGAATCGAGGATATAGTAATTTTTCTTGGATCTATCAGCCGAAGCAGGAGACAATATACCTTGATATTTTTGATCATTCTTTGATTCAAAGTCTCATCCCATCTCAATTGAAAAAGCAAATAACGTTTCAGGAAGAAATCTAGTTCTGCCTCTGCGTTGCTTTTGTATTGTTTTTTCTTTTTCCCTTTTTTCATGTCTGATCTTGCATAATTTTCTTCAATATCTTTTTGTTGTGAGAGAACAGATCTTCGATCTACTCGGCTTGTGGGTTCTTTTTCTTCTTGATTTCGATGCTTTTTATTCGATGCTATCAAAAAACTTCCTTTTTCCTGTTCATTGATCTTTTTATTTTCACTTCTATTGAAATTTAAAAGAAGTAATTTGCTTGGTATAAACCAAGGTTTCATTTTATATGTCTTATAAAGTAACACAAATTCTGGGAAGAACCAAAGTTCGAGATTCGATATGGGATGCTTTAGCATTTTTTCATTCATTCCCATCCAATCAAAAAATCCTTTGTGGGAATTTGATAGATTGATCTCTGGAATCATAAGATAAAAAAGATCTTTTTTCGAAATTATTTGAGAATTATTATTACGAATTTGAGTATTTTGATTCCTATTGGTATCGATTATGATGCAGGACTCAATATCAACTTTTTGTTTAAAATAAAAATTGGAAATTTTCCAATCAAAATATTTTCGATCGGACGGTTTTTCCATATATAGAATATCGACCTTTCTTTTAATAGGGATGTTCCTCAGCATATCAAAAAGGGTTTCTTTAGACGTGTTATAAGAAATATCTTGGTTCTTATTTCCTTGAAAGGGAGATCTATAAAAAAAGCATTCCGTTTTATTTTCATAATTAATAAATTTATATGATAAAAGATCATATCTATAGTATTTTAGACAATTATCTTTTTGATTAGATAATGAATATACTTCAAATTGTTTTTGTTTTTTGGAATTAATTAATAGGTCTTTTTCATATGAATGCCGTTTGCTTAAATTTTCCTTTTTAGCTATACGACGCCGATGAACTATATTTCGCCATTTTTCTGGCATTAATCTAGACCATCT